CAGCCATTACGAAGAGAGCCTGCCTTGGGGCATCCGCTTAAACCCTAGGCTTGCTTGGAGCCTTACAACTTTATCAGCTCAAGCTATTTTTACCTTAGACTGAAGCGCATTCACTCATAGGACGACCATCATGTACTTGTACTCAAGTGACGATGAACACTGAACCTAACAGCCGAGGAGATGATCTCCGGTAACAAAGAAGAGTAGATTACCAATTCAGTCACCGCTCCGTGGGCTTTTATGATTACACTACTCACGAATCTATCTATCCAATTTCTTACTGAACTTGACTTGTCTCCGATTGCCATGCTGCGCTTTTCGCTCCTTATCCCGTACAGAACGAAGTTAATCTTATTTAAACATTCATTGCTATGGGCCTGCCTGCCTATTGCACTGAATGACGGATCACATGGGGTGGATCCAACTAATGCAATGTTTTCTCCGTGTAGGAAGGTATTTTGAACATCTAGCTGGTATAGGGACCACTTCTTTGATGCAGTAATAGCCAGTAAAGTCCTAATCTTCACAAACTGAAGTTAAGGTTTCCTCCCAATCTATCCAATATTTATTCTTGAGCAAAGCCTTGAACAGGACGAGAGGAATAATGGCCTACCTCAGGCATGTTGTCTGGAACTGGATCATGGCTTGAGTCTGGAGAGGGAGAAGCGTTGGTTTACTGATCTCTTTCAGGTCCTGGCTGAGCTTCAACAAGATCTGGTGTTAGACGAAGTTTATTTCTGGTATACACAATGGTTGATAGTGTATGAGTCACAGGCTTCTCTGGCTGATATATATGAGTAATTATTCACGGTGATACTCTCCGGGGGCAAACAAAACTAGACTAATCAGTGTAGGAGAAGACGAAGCCGAAGATACAGAAAGAATCGTCTCCAGCGCACCGATGGGAGACGGGGCCCCCGCAAGGAAAAGTGCTGCTCTCATAACCGACTGTTTTTAATCTTTTTATGGATGTGATATATATATCTGATGTTCAATTCTGTCATAGGGGCTGCTGCACACTGATATAAAAAAAATTTAATTACGTCATCCGAGTGAAAATCAGACGATGTAGCAGTTTGACCTGTCTATTAATGTCACGTCCCGCCTGTGCAGACTGACCTTTCTTTCATGACACTCTCGGCCATAAGCTGTATTATGTGTTTTCGCTAGGACCGACTTCTTTCGGGGCTACTCTCCTCCCGCTATAAATGTAATAATACATCGAGAGTCTAATCCCGTGGCCCCCTCCGGCCAAATCCGTTCATTTCGCTCTCAGCGACCGCTCTTCGTTTAGGACGGACCGCTCTTCCTTCCTCTTCGGGTCCTCCTTCCTTGACTTATCTTTCTCCGGTCGTCCCCTCCGATCATGATCTACTTACTCCCTGTGATATAGCTTATGTTCAATAGGATCGATACTACTCTAACAATTGAAAATGAAAGGCAAGCAGGAATTGAACCCACTAATGGGCCAGCGCTTGGCGTTTACTCTAGCCCGTCTTTATAGGATAGACCTATTTATTCAGTTGTCTTTCCCCTTACCTTATAAGTAGATCGGTTGAGGCCCGACCCTTGGGGTTTCCGACCTTGATGCCTGCCTAAGGTAAGGGGCTGAGCTGTGGGTTGGAAAGAGTTGTAGAAAGAGAGGAATCGAGATAAAGTGCACTTTCCCTTGATGTCACTCTATTCCAACAAAGCACACAAACAATAAGTGAGATGAGCCTGCCAGCTCAGCCTTGGCCCTATGCCTTTTGGCCAGCTCGTCTGGACTTGGCTTTGACCGGTCTGGTCTGCCCCCCTCTTGCAAGGATTCGGCGCCTCCACTTGATGCTTTACGCCCACGCTTCGTTCAGGCAGCGCTACTCGGGTCTTGCCAATCGCCAAAGCAGTGCTACTTCCAGGCAGGATTTTTTTCGGCCAAGCTCGGGAACCTTCCCTTTTGTGTGTGAAAGGCTCTATCCCGGGACGAAGAGAAAGAGAGGGGGAAGGCCAAGTACGAGATGAGATCGCAGGGATCGGGCTGGAGCTTGACAAGAGCGATACAGGAAACCATACAATCGAAGGCTAGCAAGAAGAAGCAAAAAGATAGTAAAAGCTCAAGGGATTCATCACGAAGGCAAGTGCTCCAGCGGAAGCTATCAATTAAAAGGTAAGACCGGGTAGTGGTAGTTAACCGGGGGAGGGAGCGGCTCATCCGTCAGGATGGGATCCCTCTACTTCACGTTTTTGGCTTTTCTTTTTATTGCGTTGACGCTTCCAAAGCGGCTCCGTCTCCGCCTCAGCCTTCTCCGCTCCCTGTTGGGTATCTCCGAGGACTTGAGCTAAGGGATTGTTTACTGAACGTCCCATACTTGACCTATCGCTCCTTTCGGTGAAGTACCCCCTTACATTTCTTTATCTTTCTAGAGGTAAGAGGAATCAACCCGAAATGCGTGAACCAGTGCCCTTTTCTAAGACTCTTCTATTAAAAATCTATTACAGGATTCAATCCTTCACACTTATGCGTGGTTGGAACATTTTTTGGTCATTAGTGGTTGATTGGATCAAACTTCCAATTATTGAGAGATAGATAAGGTCTGATTCTAAGTCAGAGTTCGGGTGCTTACACCGAAGCCCTTGCCCTTGCCAACAAGTGACGAACTACAAGTAAAGATAGAGTCCCCAGAAAACTTCATGAAGATGAGATTCGCTTTAGCTGGGTCTTGCAGACGGGAAGACATACCAGCATGCGGAAGAGGTAGAGGGACTGGCTTACTAGGTCGAAGCGACAAGCCTTAGTCAAAGAGTCTGTTTTGATCTGAACCTCGATCTCTATAGTTTACTTACTCATCACAATACAAAAGATAAAAATCCTATATAATAAGTATTCGTAACAACATCCGGGGACCACATCATTTATGTATGCTCTCGGCCAAGAAGGGCAACTACCTATCGCAAGATACCTCAAGCGAGGGGTAGGTGGTAGCTTGGCTTAGCCTTACCCCAAGCAAGCCGTACCGAACTTCAGTCTAATTTTAGCAGGGTCCGGGTAGGTGCGTGCAGGAAGTCGGAGAGAGAAGTACTGATTTATATAGGGCGCAGGTCCTCGTAGAATTGGTTTGCTTTCGCGGCAGCAGCGTGAAGGGATATTACCGTATTAAATTTAGAGCTATTTATCCCCTTCTTTCATATAGCCTACCTGGACTATAAAAACCTATGCCTCTCTAACCGACATTTGTCCTTCAGTCCTTCGGGGAGGCCTGTTGTTCGTCTTGGAGAGAGCGCTCGACCGTCGCCATGCTTCTTAGACTGAGTCAACGCGCCTATTTACTGTGCGCCTATCTGTTATCTAGGAACCTGAGATTCGGCTTTCACATTTTTTTATAACTTTCGCTTCTGAGGTAGAAAAATCTTCCTTCCATCTGGCTGGATTTTTTACGGCAATGACTAAGTATAGTCCCATTCTTCAACATTCGGAATGGCGATCTTGGCCCGACCCTCTTTCTTATCTTTAAGGTACTTTTGCTACAGCAGAGGGCAGGCAGTTGCCAAGAGTGGAGTTCACGTGTCCCAAAGGGAAGAGCTCTGGAGCTCCCTCTCCCTCTATTTTAAGACAGACTTTGAGTTTGAGCGGGGAGGGCGAGATGACAAACAAGGGAATCGGCCAAAGGCATCTATCATCTCATCGGAGAAGCGGTCCTAATCTAATAAAGGGTTGCCTTGCCTTACCAAAAGGAGTAAAATGTAAATGGCAATCCCCGGTGCCAAGAAAGTAACCTTTATACTGCTCAATCTAATCCTGCCTAGCATATGCTGGCGTGGCAACAAAGGCCCTATTCTCATATTCTAGCTATGCTTGGAGCTTGCAATCCTTGAAAAAGCCCAACCCGCACATTGCTCTATTAACTGCACCTGCCTTCGGTCTTAGTTCGTAATGACAAAATTTATTCTTTGAAGGAAGAAAGCTTGGGGACTGATTCACTGACTTCACCACCAGCAGCGGATAGGAAAAAGTCTTTGACTCTTCTTCTAGCTAACCACTGCTTTAGACTATTCCTACTATTCATAGTTCTCAATCTTACTTTTATCGTCCAAGTCTTTTAGAGTATTGTCTTATATAGTAAGGTAAGTATATAAAGAAAGAATAAAGTAAAGCTTTCCTAAAGGGAAAGGAGTGAATTATTTGAATACTTCTTCCTCTTTCCCTTCTTTTCAAGCTCTTACTCTTACTGGCGCAGATAAAGTCTTTCTTACGGCCAGACGACTTAAACACAGCGCTCTGATCTCCGACCTCCAAGGACCCAAGCAAAGGATTGACTTCGCTAACCTCAGCTTAACCGAAGTCAATATTATAACAGAACTGGAATATTATAACAGAACTGGAAAGGGCATACCTTGAATACAGATCAAGATTCACTCATGCACTCTGGAACTGACTTAGGAAAGCTAGCCTTAGCCCAAAAATAAAGGAAGGCAGCCGAGCCGAAAGCCCTAAAAAGAATATCGCTTATGAACAGGCCCAGGGGTTGTCAGTTGAGAAGGAAGTCTTTATTGAATTGATCATAGAAAAAAAGGATAGAAATGGAATCGGTTGTTTAAGTCGGAAGATCTGATGTTTTGAGCGGAGAATCGGGTTCTGCTAAGCAGAAAAGCCTTCTCTAATCTAACGGGTCGATTCGAAATGGGAATGGAGTTTGAGGCTAGTGGAGCAAGCATGAATAATAAAAGGAAAAAGCCAAAATGAGTGGAAATAAATTCAAAGCAAAGCCACCACCGCCGAATAGAACCGACGAGTAATATCCTGTCCTTCCCTACCTACTGTATTCAAGCGAACAAGCTATAGCACTTGAGAATGAAGGGGGGAAAAAGCCACAACTGGATGATAGCAAGCCTGGGCTGGGCTTACGTCGGGAAAAAGAGCGCTGCCTATTCATGTTCAGGTACGAAGTGTGAGTTCTGAAAAAACGAATAAACGAACTCGACCAGAATAGTAATGGACTCAGGTTCGAGTTCTTATAGTAGAATGAAGATCGAGTGAAGGCCTTTGAAAAATGCAAAAGCTTCAGGAGCCAGGAGAAAGGAAAGAATAGTTACTTCCTGGGAGGAGGCGTAGGTGATAGGAAGCTAATCAAGGACAGGCTAAGGATTCGAACAGTCCGTGGGACCTTCAAGGAAGAAGTTAGATAAGCTAGGATGCGTGCGTGTGATAGAGTAACCCACCCCTAGCGAGTATAAGTGGATCCGCGCTTCTTTCTTACCTAAGCAGTGCCCTTAATTCAGGGTTTCAAGGATCGGTATCGAGATAGCAGCTCGAGGAATCCCTGACTTGCTTGCCTTTTCTTTCATTTCAGGTATGAAACAAATAGCAGTCCCGGTCTATAAGTAGAAAGGCTCAAGGAAATGCGAAGTATAGAGAGTATAAGATAAGCTAAGATCTAGACTCACAGATACCAACGAGCGGGATTAGCTACCAAGCGGGGGAGCTTCAGGAGACCGATAGATGATAGGTAGGTGGGTGGGAAATCAAGAGAAGTGACAAATGATACTCTTAATGGATTTGTCCATTTTCATCCTTTTGAATGGGGCAAGAGCCAGCCAGCCCATTCTTATAGCATCCAAGGTAAATAAATGCCCATGGCAGCTCTTAAAAAGATAGGAGAGGAGTGTGAGTCAGTCGAGTCGAGAAGCAACTCATTTATAAGTTAAAAAAGTTTTAATTTTTATAAAGGGCGATTTCCAAGTTTCAAGGAAGAGTGGATTAGCCTCGAATATCTTGATCCACTAGAAAGAGAATTACCAGATACGAATACAAATACAGTTGGAGATCAATAAGCCAAAAGCTTTAAGAAAGCTATTGTAAGGTCAGATTACTGGAAGAGCACAGGTCAGTCTTCTTCATAAGTTCCCTTCCCGTCAGGCAGGATAGGGCGAAAGTTGCTTTGTATTAAACGAGTGATTCAGAGTTGTCTTGCCTTTCTAAATTCAAGCATGTCTGTTATGCTAGTTCATCTATAGAACGTCAAGACCTTGTCTTCCGTAAGCTAGATACCCGAGAAAGTAGATTAAGGTCATACTTTTTCCTTAGAAAAAAGCCCACGTCTGGGTCATTTGTCTGCCCATTAACAACAAGAAAGCCAATTCATAGCGCAAGGAGGATAAAGGAAGGGTAGGAGCTATCCAGTAGAATGCTAGGAGACAAAAGCAAGAAGAGGACCTCGCTACACGAATTGAAAGGAAAGCTCGGACTTATAAAAGGCTTCGAATAACATACATAATCTCGTTCATTTTTCCTCCAGCAAGGAGCAGAGCCAGTTCAACTCATGAAATGGATGCTTTCGTAGGGGCTGTATGCCTTTTTATTCCTAAAGCTAGAGTTGGCCTGACCGGCTTCGCAGGATCATTTCCACTCTGTAGGCCGCTCATTCCTAAATAGGAAATAAAGTGCTCGATTCTTCCTTCCTGCTTGTGTGCTTTCCCTACCTAGGAAAATGGACTCATTCTAGCTCTCCTCTACTTCAACCACTAAGCGCTTCGCTCCTTTAATTAAGAATCGAAAATCTCGCCTTTTTGGCATGAACATATAGCATGTGTGCCGTGAGGTCAATCACTGTCAGTTCTTCTTTATAAATTGTCGAATATGATGAAGAGCTCTTATCGGCTTGAGGCTTCTTTTCAAGCTGAGTAGAAATTTAATAAGAGAAGAAAGTCGCGTAGAAAGGATTTGGATTCGAGGCTTGCTAAGTGAAGTCAACAAAGAAAAAAAGCTTTCTCCGAGAAAGCGTCTGTTCACGTCAGGGTCCGCTGGAGATGTAGTCACTTTTACTTTTATCGAGATTGGGTTGGTATTAAGTATACTCATGATCTTTCTTTTTTTTTCGGTATGCCGCTCCGCCAGCAAGGAGTGCCACGCACGAGCGGAGCGAAAACTAAGCAGGGGGAATTATTCGTTGGGAGAAATCCTTTGATTGCGTATTGAATATAGATCCATGTCTTTCTTGTTCCACTAGCTAGGACAAAAAAAATTATCAGATGTCCCTTTCGTTATCGTTATTACAACCTTCTTTTTTGATGTCAAAGACCAGAAGCTGTGCGCTAATTCTCATTGGATCTCGGTTGTTCTTAACAGCGATGGCTATTCATTTAAGTCTTCGGGTAGCACCATTAGATCTTCAACAAGGTGGAAATTCTCGTATTCTTTATGTACATGTTCCTGCGGCTCGGATGAGTATTCTTGTTTATATCGCAACGGCTATAAACACTTTCTTATTCCTATTAACAAAACATCCCCTTTTTCTTCGCTCTTCCGGAACCGGTACAGAAATGGGTGCTTTTTTTACGTTGTTTACCTTAGTTACTGGGGGGTTTCGGGGAAGACCTATGTGGGGCACCTTTTGGGTGTGGGATGCTCGTTTAACCTCTGTATTCATCTCGTTTCTGATTTACCTGGGTGCACTGCGTTTTCAAAAGCTTCCTGTCGAACCGGCTCCTATTTCAATCCGTGCTGGACCGATCGATATACCAATAATAAAGTCTTCAGTCAACTGGTGGAATACATTGCATCAACCTGGGAGCATTAGCCGATCTGGTACATCAATACATGTTCCTATGCCCATTCCAATCTTGTCTAACTTTGCTAACTTCCCCCTCTCAACCCGTATCTTGTTTGTTCTGGAAACACGTCTTCCTATTCTATCTTTTCCCGAATCTCCTTTAAGGTATGAAATAGAAGCTCGAGAAGGAATAGCAAAACCTAGTTTACTTCCCAGCTCAAACTGAACGCGATGTAATCAAACTTATGGTTGACGCCGTAGAGAATATAAAGCCCATATGCGAAGTGGAAAAAGTAGGAGTAGCTGGTAAAATCTTTTTCCGCTTATTCCCGGGAGTAACGCAGGTTAGGGATTAGCCGCGACTCTTTATTACCTAACGTCTTGCGCCATATGTACTGATCTTTGGTTGGCTCGTAAAGGCAGGCCATCAAGGGTCGACAGAGTTGAACCAACCCTTGAGTAGATCGCAGGAGACTTGCTGTGAGACGAACGAGACCTTACTTGAGATATCGCACCTATCGCTCGGCTTAAGTAAGTTGGGAAGCGAATGGCTTCTTTTTGATCTGATCGCCTTAAAATAATTTGTACAGCGGATAGATTGTATAAGCTTGACTTAGGAGATTAATTACCAATGATACCAATAAGTATGATTTTGGATAAGGTTAAGCTTTTTGTTGGAGATGGAAATTTCAATTTATATAGGCTGATATCAGATTTTCTTAACATTCCTATCTATGATGATTTTGGTAATCGTAGGTTTGATGTTAGTCTGCCTCCTATTGGTGAGCTCACAAGGGTCATATTCAACATAGTTTTAATTGATGTCTTCGATCGTGAGTTTACTAAAAGGTTCCCTTGAATTAAAATTTATAGATTAGTGGATGAAGTCTTTATTTCGACTAGAGAGAATGATCAAGTTACATTCGGTGTGGATGCTTTATATAAGCTATTGAATGATCTCCAACTGGTTGGAACGATCCATTCTATTGGTCCTGGCGATGATTGCCATATCATTTATAACCGGCGTGTGGTTCTTGTGGACAATACTGGTAAGGTAGTAGTTCTATAAGAGTACGGTAATTGTAAAACCTTTCTACTTACCAGCTATTCCAGAATTGAATGAGCCCGTACCGTAATGAGTGAAGGCTGTTCTAAGATAAAATCCAGAGGCGAGGCCAAGAGTTCCGACTATCGAATCAAACGCGAGCTCTACAGTATCTACGCTATTGCCCGATCATAACTCTACTGTATGAGATTAGTTATCCGTCTCCCCTGCCCTGTTAGAACAGTCTGGTCTTTAACAACACAACCTGCCTGAAAGGAAGCCATTCCTAATAGGAAGTTTATAGCCGTCTTGATGAGGGCAAGACTCAAATACGGAATAAGGAAATGGCACAGCTGAGTGCTAGAATCTTAGTCGATGGAAGTTAGATTCACTAATTCACTAAATGAATATTCGTTCAATTGAAATATCATAACTGTCAAACTCTTTGTTCTCATAACAGAGAACCCTATCATAGGCCCTTAGCCTTAGTTGGAAGCTAAACCAAAACAAAGCTTGTAGGCTCGTAGAGAAAGCTATTGTGCAGGTATACCCACAATCCATGTTCCTGAACAGTCTCGTTCGAACATCTGATTCACCTTAGGGCGGACACTTCACTTCAAGCTTAAACCTCCGTCTATGATCGGCTTGCTTTCTCGGTATCGTGAGTCTAAACTCTTTAAGCCGGCTAACTAATAGATAGAGATATAGCTCAGTAAACACGGGAATAACTATCGCCTTCGGCTTAAACACGGCTACGCTTCGCTCTTTTTAACTATCGCTAGTCTGTAGTCTGTGAAAGATGTCAGAATAGAAGAATTTAAGGGCTCGTTCTTCCTGGCTTCCAGGCTCCTGCCTTTCCACCCACGAGCAAGTTGACTTAGTCTAGTCGACCAGCAGTAGAGGAAGGGAAGGCTTGACACTACGAATGGGGTAGTTTACTAAGTCAAGAGGTGACTAGCGCAGTTAGCAAGTGAATCAGAAGCTGTTGCAATAGGACCAGACCAAGGGCGCGCTTTAACTCAAGGGTACACTTTTATCCTTCCAGGATTAATTAGCAGGAGTTTCCTTTCGAAGGCCTTTTAAGAACCTACCCTTGATCCATTGGTGGATATGAATCAGACAACTAAGCCTCTGTTCAATTGATATCAAAAGAAAGATGGATTCCGTTAAATAAATATATGCTAGAGATAACTTTTCCTCTCTTCACTCCTTTCCTTGTTGGATACTATCAGTGGAAAGCAGTCCAACTCCTCTGGAAATGACAGCCAACCAAGATTGGGAGTCTGGAACCAGCAAGCACTTAGGAGAGGAAATTAGATTTCGAAGCCCTATCTTCTCTCTTTAACTAGAGAGGTAGGTAAACCTGAGTTTAGAGCCACCTCGATTCGGGATGTCGGAACACCAACCGAATCCTAAACTGACTTCGGAACAGGTTCGAGAGCTTCTCGATCGAAAGCCTTTCCTATCTAGTGTCAGCTGATCCTTCAGCGTCTGCACCAACAAAATCGGAAGCTTAATTCGAAAGACGATAGTAGGCTCGAGGGGGATCAAAAGAAGGATTCTCGGTCCCCTAAAATAAGAAAGCTGGTTAGACTGCAATGTATGCGGAAAGAAAAGTCACGAAAAGCGATCCATATGATCATAAGAAAGAATTGCTTGCCTATACGTCTTTTAAAACAAGAATGTTGCTGGCTCAGGATCCCAAGCGCAAAAGCTTTCTCTCTCCCAATCAACGCAACGATGATCTCAGTTCAGTAGCGCGAACTATAGTAACAAGGCTCTAGCCAACCTAGTGGAGTAAGTGGAGGACGTTGATAGACGATTTGGTCTACTACCTCGGCTTGATCTATTGGGACTGGAATTATGTTTTCGTCTTTCACGGATTAGCCTTTCGAGTCCCTCCTATCGTAAGCAAGTCTTGAAGGTCGACCGATAACGAGAGGAGATTGATCAATAGAGTTGCAAAGAAATGATGAACTAAAGTAAAGGAGCCAAAGAGCAGTAGCGCGCCGAACAGGCGACCCTATACCGAAGTCTCCACCTCGCCTATGGATTGAACCTCTTCTCCCGTCGATGGAATGAGTGAGTGTAGTGGTGCGAGCATCACTCTGAAATGGAATATTATCAAAAGAATGAAGCTAGAGAATTGCGTAGATAGTGGTGAACTCTTCTTCTAGCAGCCCTTTTTCCTCTACCGAAGGAAGGAACTCGGCTTGGAAGCAAGTCGGTCAATCTCGTAAGTAGACTTTCCTTTTCCTGTACAGCTAGTAGGCGGAAAAATTTACTAGTGAAAAAAAAAGAGCGTAATATCGAGGGAAGGACCAGTCCCCGACTAACTAATAGGGATTGAGGCAAGGGAAGTAGCTCTTACGAACCCTTTAGTCTAAAACTAAGAGATTCTTTATGCTGTTACCTGAAGTTCAAGGATTAAAGGGGAAGCGAAAACAGGCCTGTGTGAAAATGGAGGGGAATTCTATTGGGCTGAAGGCAGGTTACTATGGGTTAGTGTTCAGTGACAGTGGTAGCTAACATTACATGAGATGCGGTTGGAAGCGAGGCAGCTGTCTTTCTATGTTTTTCCACTCTAACGAAGTTTCTCTGGGTGAGCTTAGATGACCCGAAACAATGACCAACTCAATTCTCTCCGCTGCGGAGGAGTTTATTTTTCTTAAACAGTCCCGTCTCGAACCGGAGGCACCCACTAGTAGTAGGGGGAGCCCATAATTGACCCGGGTAGGCGAGCGGGCCGGGCTATAGTTAGTTACCAGTTTCGAGTTACTTAGCTGGTATTCCCCAGCACGGCTTATGCGGATCTCTCTCTCTACTACCAGGGAACGGGTTAGAATCCCGGAGCACTACAGGCCTAACTTATTATTCGATATAATGAGAAGCACCTTTATTGAACTAAAACCCTTATCCCCCAACTGATCTACCCAGTAATGTGATGAGTTCCGACCTCGAAGGCCCAATCCTTCGTCGTACGGAATGAGTATGACTTGGCTACAAGGGAAACAAATCGCCCAAGAGATCTAGCTTCTTTGAGGACCAGTTGCTAGCCCCATCATCATCCCGAGCTTTTCACCGTCGGTCCTCGGTTCATGAGCTGCACGAGCCCTATGAACTAGCTCTTCCGTGTCCGCCGAACTGTACGATGGAGGGCGTTCCATTCGAGTATTGAATTTGACCAACCCCGGGTGAGCACCGTTAATGTCTCTAGTAGATAGACTCTACAAGGAACCTGGCTCAGAGGAAGAAGGACATTAGTTTGAAGTCTCGAGTCTCTATCCCCTCTCTAGTGCTGCTTACAAGGACCGGTTTCCCTACTACCGTGTCATGGCGATATCTGCCTCGAAACCCTCGGCTTGCTTCGTCTCCTAGTGGTGGTTTCCCGTGGAGCGACCGTGAGTCAGGTGGAGTAGCCCTATAGATAGTTAGTAGACTTCCCCTCAGCCTCTCAACTCATACAGAGGGAGGGGAAAGAGACTGATGCTACTACCAATACCTGGTACCGGGTGAATCATACATATCTAGCTGGAAGCCTTATCCTCATTTCAAGTCGAATCCGAGGCTTGGCACCTTTAGTTCTCGAGATATCCACTTGGTGATTTTATTTTAATTTGTTGTTTTCAACTAGAAATAGAACAGGAACGAGAACCTCCATCTAGACCTAGACCTGACACCCGCATACCGCATATGCCAGTGGTTGTGGTACAGGTAGTAGTTTGTGTCTTGAATCGACAGTGAGGGCTGTAGCTCGGGGAAGGTTTGCCTGTAATCGATGGCAGAACGACTGACTCCTCCCTTTCCGTTAGCCCAATCCGCTTTATGATCCCAGTTGGTACTAATCTTATATCGGGCGAATTCTATGTTCAACAAATAGTTGAGCGATGGAAGGACAAAGGAACTGAATAAGAACAAGCGAGACAAAG